CTTTATTCATACTCATTCAATTGGAAGAATTGAACCAATCAAAAAAATTATGCTTCTCGACTCCATAATCCAATTTTTTTATTAAAATTCTGATTGCCTTTTGGATAGAAATCGTGAGAATGTATATTCTTTCCTCAAATGTCCTATTGAGGGGTAAAGTATTAAATCTTTTTAAGAAATAAAGTTTTTGATCGGAATATGAAATATGAAAAAAAATGGAAAGACCCCTTAACTATTTAAGTTGTTAATAGAACGAATCGCACTTTTACCACTAAACTATACCCGCTACATATTCATTATTGGATATGAATGCACCATTTGTCCAACAAATGTAATAAGACGCAGTCAAGATAGCATCAGAATCATGAAAATTCCAGCATTAACACGTATTTTGTTCCGCCGCGGCGCGGGATTTAAAAATTGAAAAAAAAAAATAGGTGAATAGAAAAAGTTTAGTCAAATTTAAATAGTGTACTAAAGTTATAAGTATTTTTTTTTGAAACCTCCCTTCACTTGAACCGCCCTATTTTCTGAATTCGGGTAAATCGGGCCTCAAACTTTCAAGCTTGTCCTTTGCTTTGAACAAGTAAATGATTTATAGTCTCAATTTAGAAATATGTGTTTTCTATTTTATATTAATATTATTTATCTTATAAGATCTATTTCTTTTCTTTCTTAATACTTCCTTCTTATCAAGACTTCTTAAGTTAATTCTTAAGATGAATAGAATACTGAACTTCAACTTTCATTTAGAATGAAATTTGTTTTTCATTAATGAATTTCCAAATTTTATACTTAAGAATAAGAAAAGAAAGACGAAAAATATTAGTACTATATTACTATAATACTATTACTAGAACACTATTACTAGAAAGACTCAATATTCTAATTTATACTCTAATTTACTAGAATTACTATAATAAGGTACTATAATATACTAACTAAGAATATATATAGAATATCCTATCAAAAAATATCTAATATTGAATATTTCAATATAGAATATATCATATTAATATAGAATATTCTATATTAATCTAGATATAGATAATTTCTTAAAGAATTTCTAAGAATTAGGAATGGCAATGAAAATTAATCTTCTTGTTTCAATAACAATTTTGATTCGTTGGAACAAAAGAAGTACTGGCCCGGCCAGTACTTATACTTAACCAGGCCGGGGAAATGAACCTTTTGTACAAAAGAAAAGAAGTAAGGTATTCTTTCTTTTCTATTGGAGAAATCTGTTTTGAATCATTGAAGGAAAATCAAAATTGTTCTCAATCTTGACTTCACGTGTTAAATCACATGAGAAATTTCCAATTTGGAATGGGGAGAGATGGCTGAGTGGACTAAAGCGTCGGATTGCTAATCCGTTGTACGAATTATTCGTACCGAGGGTTCGAATCCCTCTCTCTCCGACCCCCCTGATCACTTGATATTTTAGAATTGGAATCAATTTCGATTATTTTCTTTTATGAATCTTTTCTCTTTATCTAGCATCTATTCCATTTATTTATACATTTACCTATGAAAAAATCAAGGAAAAAGTAAAAACGAATCTCATCTCTTTTTTTATTCTTCACGCCCAGGATTACGCCCCGGATCATTAGATAAGAATCCGAAGATGAAGAGAGAAACAAAGAATATTACTACTGTGTAAACGAATAGTTTAAGAGTAAGCATTACAAATCTCCAAGATAAGATCATTTTTTTTTAAGGAAATAGATCACCTATTTTACGACACACACTATACACTATTTTGATATGACGCTTTAAAGATTCAAAAAAAAAGGAAGTTTTTTTTGAAATTTATTTTCACGAATTTCTTTCTAATGTAATAAGATTCGTATTTTTTCGTTACCAAAGATTTCTTGCCATATCCATATCTATAATTAGGTATTGTATGGGATCTTATAAAGGAAAGGTCAGAACAAAAGAAGAAATAAGCTGATTAGCTGATTAAAGATAAAGATCATCGCCCCCTTCCCTTATTCAAACTCAATTTCAATAGAAAATATAAAATACCAGAATTTCGCTTTTTGAATCGAGGGTTCCTAATGTCCAGACTTATCTGAATCTTATTTCTGATCTTCTTTATTTTAAGAATAAAAATCTCATCTTTTTTTTATCGAAGAAATTATGAATTGAATAGAGATTCCATTTTTATCGAAAACTTACAGCAGCTTGCCAAACAAAGGCTAAGAGAAAAAAGAATAAAGGGATAACCGGCATAACGTCTACGATTGGATTGAAAAAGGCATAAGCCTCGGGCAATTTGGCGAAGAAAAAACTACTCGAATAAAGGGTAGAATTAAGACAGATACAGATTAAACTAAAGATATTAAACATAACAAATATTCTTTTCTTGTTCTTAAAGATTCAAATTAAATTGAAATGATAATAAATTATCAGATTGGATTGAGTTGTTTTTCTGAGGAAAATCTTAAAATAAAAAGGCAGATAAAAGAAAGAAATTCTTCTTTTCTTTGATTTATCCCCAATCAAGAATCCTTCCTTACATTCTACAATCAAATAAGAATACAAGGAATTCTATTTTCATACAATATCTTAATTGAATTCTAAGTAATGATCAATTAATCTTTTTGATTCTATATCTATTGTGTTGAATCCTAGCGACAGCATGTCCTCTATTTCTTTTGGTTGGTTATTGACGAATAACCAATATTTAGCTTAGTTTTTCTTAGACCAAATAAAAATGGGGCGTGGCCAAGCGGTAAGGCAACGGGTTTTGGTCCCGTTATTCGGAGGTTCGAATCCTTCCGTCCCAGATCGTTTGCATCAGAAACGAAAGATTCTTCTCTATTGAAATTTCATTAAACAAATTTCTGTTTAATGTTGGATACAATGTTATCCAATCTGAATTCTAAGAATGATTCTTAGAATCATATCTTTTTTTTTTTTTTACTTTTTTACTAAAGTATTTTATTCTGAAATATTCGTGATTACTTTCGTTAACGATTATTTGTTTTATATGATGGAGATGGATGCGAAAAGATCAGAATCCGAGGATTCTGATCTTCTCTTTGATCTTACCTTACACGAGACTTTTCTACTCCATAATAATGAAAACAAAGAAACTTTATTCTCAAACTATCTCTTTTTTTAAAATTCAATGAAAATAAGATTCAATCGGAGATGGTAAATAATAAGTCAATCATAATTCATAAATAATAAATGAGAAAATATTTATAATTCATATTTCATAATTAATATATTCATATTAGAATATATTAATTTAGAATTTCATTAAAATTCTTTTATTTAATATTTTAATAGATTTAATATTCAAAATTTTGAATATTAGAAATTATAAATAGATTTTAATTTCTAATACATAAATACATAATTCTTACATAAGAATATATATTGTATATTTTTATTTTTAATATTATTTAATAGAATCTTATTATTCTATAATTGAATATTTATGAATATTTCAATGAAATATTTAGTTTAGTATACTATTTAGTTAAAGTGGATAAAAACTTTTATCCATTCATGGGGATTTCTTTTTCATTTGAATGAAAGTAAAGTCAAAGGCTTTTTTTGAGGTTTCTCATTTGTTTTTTTTTTTTTGAAAAGAAAAAGAGGGATCTTTTATGATGGACAATCCCGAAAGATCTGTTGAAGATGTAAATAAGTTTGCTTAAAACTGATTTGTTTTTTTTTTTTTAATGTGATATTATTCATATGAGAAAATATGGGGTAAATTTAAGTGAAATCCTTTCCGGATAAACACTTATCTATCCATAGATAGATAAGTGTAGATTATTATGTATCGGTTCAGCCAATGACTATTCATGATTCCATATTGAATCAATTGCATACGGTTCCAAATTAAAATAAAATTAGAGGGATGTTATGGTAAAACTTCGTTTGAAACGATGTGGTAGAAAGCAACGTGCGACTTGAAGGACATGATTGGCTGTGGATTCTGACATCCACCATTTTCTATACGAATGAAGATGCTCTTGTCTCGACATAGTTTGTTCTGCTAGGAACCTAATTTAATTTGTCTTGGGTTGCTAAATAAAGATACTAATGGTATATAAAGGTATAGCATATGATGGAGCTCGAGCAAAAATGATTGATTCATTTATCGGGGGAATAATCTAGGGTTAGTGACAATCAATAAGTTAGACCAACTTTGTAAATATATCATCAATATCTAAATATAGATAAATGGAGAGGTTCAAATTTGAACAAGTTTGAAATGAAAAAATAAAATTTGTCGAAATCTTCAAACTGTTTCGATCAAGAGTGTATCACAAAGGAATCAATCTTTCGTATGATTTTTTCCTTTTCCATAGAAAGAACAAAAAACAAAAGGTATGTTGCTGCCTTTTTGAAAAGGAGTAAGGATCACCGAAGTAATGTCTAAACCCAATGATTTGACAAAGCGCAAAGCAAAGACAACAAATTCCGGAACAAGGAAACACTATTTTCAATTGTCTCAACGATTGGATCAGAATGAGTAAAACAAAAGAGATCTGAAAGAAGACAAAAAAAGAGGTTAGAGACAGCTCAAGAAATTCTAAAGATTTCCTTTCGAACTCTTTCAAAACTACCCAACTTGAGTTAGGAGTACGAATGAAATTTCTTTTTTCTGTAAAGAAGGAAAAAAGGCTCAAATTACAGTCTAATTCTTTATGGATCCATTTCTCTTTCTATTTCTATCTATCTATATAGATAGATAGAAATAGAAATTCTATAAATTAGAATCATTTTTTCTTGAGCCGTATGAGGAGAAAACCTCCTATACGTTTCTAGGGGGGCATCTTTTATCTACATCTATCCCAATGAGCCATCTATCGAATCGTTGCAATTGATGTTCGATCCCGAAGAGAAGGAAGAGATCTTCGAAAAGTGGGTTTTTATGATCCGATAAAGAATCAAACTTATTCAAATGTTCCTGCTATTTTATATTTCCTTGAAAAAGGTGCTCAACCCACAGGAACTGTTTATGATATTTTAAGGAAGGCAGAATTCTTTAAAGAATTTCGAGTTTCTTTTGATAAAAAAGAAAGAAAGGAAAAACAAGAATCATGAATAAAAAAAGGATAGGGTAACTAGTACCTATCTTTAGCGTAATTTTTTATTCAAAGTTTCTTCTTTTCTTGTTCTATTCATACTTATTTTCTTCTTATTTTTTTTATTGCTTCTTGTTGTGGAACCCCCCAATAAGGGGGGTAATCTTTCTTCTTGTATTTGATTAAAGAAAGCCGCTATCTTTTCTATCTCTACCTTTTCCTTATTCCTTATTTTTTTCCGCTCAAAGTTCTTATTTCTTCTTTATGTTGTGCTAATCCAACACAAATTTATATCTAATTTATTGAAATTTCTTTTTTTCTAAAAAGTCCATTCATATTGACAATGGTGTCTCAAACAAATATAATTTGATCGTATATAAATAGATCTTTTTATCCCCATTCCCTATTGGCTCTTTCCTTCACTTTAGTAAAATGGATGGGTTTGCTGGATTTTTTTTATTTCGATCTTATCTACACTTCATATTGATCCGGGTTGCTAACTCAACGGTAGAGTACTCGGCTTTTAATTGCGACTATGATCTTTTACACATTTGGATGAAGGAATTCGTCTAGACTATTGGTAGAGTTTATAAGACCGCGACTGATCCTGAAAGGTAATGAATGGAAAAAAAAGCATGTCGTAAAAAAAATAGAAAAATATCAAAAAATTTTTAAGTTCAGTAAAGTATTTCGGGTCTAGTGAATAAATGGATAGAGCCTTATGGTTCCAATTCGAGTAAGACAAAAAAGCAACGAGCTTCCCTTCTTAATTTGAATGATTACCCGATCGAATTACTAATTATACGTTAAAAATAGATTAGTGCCTGATGTGGGAAAAGGTTCTCTTGTGAATTGTGAGTGGACCATTGATTCTTTTTTTTATTAATCCTAATTATTCTTTATTATGGATTGGAGACGGATGTGTAGAAGAAATAGTATAGTGATAAAACAAGAATTTTTTCCAAAGTCAAAAGAGTGATTGGGTTGCGAAAATAAAAGATTTTTACCCCTTTCCCTTCTTTTTATTATTGTTATTTTCTATTTTCTTTTCTTGTTATTCTAGTTATATTAACAAGGAAAATAAAATAACAAAGAAAACAAAATTGGATAGAAAGGGAAAAGAAAAAGATCTGTAGATTGGGCTCTCTGCCTCCGGGGTATATATTCTTTATTTGTTCTTACTTTTATATAATCTTTTACTTCTTAGATTATCTTTATTTTTTGTACATCACAGTACAGTATAAAAGTATATATTATTTAAAGTAAAAGTATAGACAGTGCATAGTATATATTAATACTAGACTATATTCTAAGAATTATTTCTTAGAATAATAGAATAAGAATCTTCTTATTCTATTATTATTCTAGTTTATTAGAGTTATAAGTTATACTATTTTCTTATAAATACTATTTTAGTATAAGATAAACAATATACTACATACAACATACGCATACGCCGTTCTGACCGTATTGCACTATGTATCATTTCATAACACAAGAAGTGCCTCCCTTTTTTGGTTATAGTAGAAATGTGTTTCAATGGCAGAATTACAAGGATATTTCAATTGAAAAAAGATAGATTTTGGCAACAAAACTTCCTATATCCGCTGCTCCTTCAGGAGTATATTTACTCACTTGCTCATTATCATAGCTTCAATAGTTTGATTTTTTACGAACCTGTGGAAATTCTCGGTTATGACAATAAATCTAGTTTAGTACTTGTGAAACGTTTAATTACTCGAATGTATCAACAGAAATCTTTGATTTCTTCGGTGAATGATTCTAACAAAAATAGATTTTGGGGGCACAAGAATTCTTTTTCTTCTCATTTTTCTTCTCAAATGGTATCAGAAGGTTTTGGAGTCATTCTGGAAATTCCATTCTCGTCGCGATTAGTATCTTCCCTTGAAGAAAAAAGAATACCAAAATCTCAGAATTTACGATCTATTCATTCAATATTTCCCTTTTTAGAGGATAAATTATCACATTTAAATTATGTGTCAGATCTACTAATACCCCATCCCATCCATCTGGAAATCTTGGTTCAAATCCTTCAATGCTGGATCAAAGATGTTTCTTCTTTGCATTTCTTGCGATTGTTTTTCCACGAATATCATAATTTGAATAGTCTCATTACTTCAAATAAATCCATTTACGTCTTTTCAAAAAGAAAGAAAAGATTCTTTTTGTTCCTACATAATTCTTATGTATATGAATGCGAATATCTATTCCTGTTTCTTCGTAAACAGTCTTCTTATTTACGATCAATATCTTCTGGAGTCTTTCTTGAGCGAACACATTTCTATGGAAAAATAGAATATCTTATAGTCGTGTGTTGTAATTCTTTTCATAGGATCCTATGGTTCCTCAAAGATACTTTCATACATTATGTTCAATATCAAGGAAAAGCAATTCTGGCTTCAAAAGGAACTCTTATTCTGATGAAGAA